GCATGGTCCAATCATTGATCCCCGGAATTTCTACAATAAATTCGATAGGTAACCAGTAGAATTCCCTATCCACAAGTTTGCCATTGTATTGATTGTACTGAAATAATTGTACTGGTGGAATATAGTATGAATACCTTGAGTTGAAAAGGTAGAAGTATAAAGAATAAGTAAGATGAAAAATGATTTCTTTATACACGAAGAAAGATTCTGATTTGATTGATATCAAATAATGAATTATTCATTCTTATTCATTCATTGAATGATAAATTACTACAAGCGAAGGAGATACACGATTTAAAAAATGGAAGATCCAATATTTCACAATTGTATCTAGAATCACTGGAAAAGTGGAAACAAGACCAGATATAATCTGATCATTCTGAGCCAATCCAAAATCGTTGTAGATCGAACCAATCATTAGTTCCCAACCATGGGTTGAGTGAAACCCGATCCATAAATCAGTAACTAAAAGAATTGAAAAAGCTTTGATTGTATCACTTAAGTTATAGAGAAATTCCTGAATCCAAGAATTTAGAATGAAAAGTTCTTCATTACCCAGAAAAAAATAACCACTTAGTATAGCGAAACAGATTAGGTTTGTAGAGAAATGCAAAATTATATGGAAATGAGATTCATTTTGTCTTTGGACCAATTGTATTGTTTCCTTGTGCATTCCTATACGAAACCTTTGCATATGTGTCTCCGAGTACTCCTTTATCATTTCGTCCAACAGGAATAGTTCTTCTAATTCCATAAATTTTTCTAGAACATTTTTCTCTTGAATATCATTCAAAAGGATTTCGGATTGCCTGGTATTCCACCAATTAAGAACCCAAGTTTCTAGACATTTCTTAAATGAGAGAGAAACCCACCAGGGCAAAAAGAGTATAGACACAAGATATGGGAGGGAAGCCAATGCTTTCTTTTTTTTCATTCTGTATCCGTGATGTAAATTGTTAATGAACCTTTTTCATTCGTCGATTCTATCTCTGAGATTTCTATGAAGCACGAATTATATAAAATTATATAACAAGAAGAAGGTATCGAACCTATGGATCTTTTCCTATTTTTGTTTTTGTGTAAGAATTGAGTCTTTAGGATCTAGAATAGAACATACAAGAAAGGCCCTTTTCGAATGAAAAAAAAGAAGTAAATATTCTTTCCATATTCCAGAGATCGCAATTAGGCAAATTGTAACCGATTTCCCCTTCATTTATTCCTTTCGATGAATACTCCGAAAACCCATTTTGAACTAACGAATATAATTTGGATTTAAAGACGAACTCTACCAGATCATTTAATTCTTTTATTTCTATTTTGAATTCAAAAGATTTCACTGTCTAACCGCAGCGCGGAGATAGGGTATCAATTCAAAGGACGAATTATGTTTTACGAAAACAAAAGACATGTTAGGATATTTGATGAATCTACACTACACTTATTAGACCTTTTGATAGTATAAAGAGTGAAGCTGGACGACATGTGTATGCATATACAAAATAGTTTTTGTGTACAAATCTCCTTAATCTATTTTTTTTTTCAATCTATTTTATTTGATTAATTCTATTAGATTTTTAGGTTTTATTAATATTGTTCCATATACGTTCTCCTGATAGATGTATTAAGTTCCTTCTCTCATGCTGATATTTATTCTTTAGTTTCTTTAGTTCATTTCAAAATACTTCAATGGGGACGCGTAAGAAATAGGCCAATTCGGCAGCTTTTTGTTCAATTTCTCGTGGAGTCAAATTCTCATCAGTACGGGTCAACGGAATGGCTCCTTGGCCCCTGATTTCCATATAAAGGACACGACGAGGAAAAAGACCCTCTCTCACCTCCATTCTGATTGATTGGATATCTTTCAGAAAGATACGAAGGAAGATGCGACGATTTATTCCAGGAAATCCCCAACGAAAAAGGGACATTATCCCTTCTTTTCTATCAAATCGGTCATAACCACTACCTACATTCCATGAAATTGTGCACCACAAATAAGAACTAATGAATAGACCTGCGATTCCATAGAAAGACATCACGATCCCTTGGGGGAAAAAAAGAATTTGCTGAGACGGAAATACGGATATCAGATTTTTACCAAGATAACTGGAAGTTCCAACCACTAAGAATCCTAGTGAACCTAAAAAAAGGATACAGGCCCAGCAAAAATTACTTGTTTTTCGAGACCCCGTTATAAGTTCTATCCATATATGTTCTGATCGCCAATTCATACTATACTAGATCCAGTTGCATTCGATTGGAATTGATAGAATAACCCAAATGGATTTGACTCGACTTTTATTGCTTGATCCCTAAGTAACTTTCATTAACTAGCAGCATTCCGGCAGGAACCATTAGAAATAATTGGTTAGATACATTGAGTTTCTATTTCAAAGATTTTTCAAAAAAGATTTGCGGATCCTTTTGAATTTAATCATTTAATTGATTTTAATTGATTAAGCTATAACTGCATATACATGCATTAATGCGTATATTATCCATCGATATACATAACAACGGTATACATAACAAAACAACTCTTACATTTGTTTTCGGAAAGTCCACATAGCATATATCCTACCCTATTACATTAAAAAAAAGTATCTGTATGATGATCTAGTGTTGAAATAAATTGATGAGATTTGGTCCCATCATATTTAGACAATCTTATTTCTTTGAACATAAAGAGATAAAGAAGCCATTGCGATTGCCGGAAAGACTAGGCCCACTAAAGGAACAAAAATAGAGGGAAAGTTCAAATCTATCATAGAATGGGTACCTCAATTTCATATTTCTATTATAATTATAAAGATATCTTATGATAAGTCTATCTATTAGAAATAATATTCAGATAATATTCATATGAAATATTTCATAATCAATAACGAATGTAGAACTAAACGAAGCGTACTTATTCCTCTTTATACACGAATATGTATGAGAATCCTGCTTTCAGAAATTGGATTCTTCTTCTCCCATCCTTATCTTCATCGTCTTTCTATCTTTCCTTTCAAAACACCTTTTTTTTTTGAAAAGAAAGATAGAAACGAGTTTCTTAGGAGTTTCCGACTTTAACCAATCTTATCCAACAAACATGGATTCCTAGTGAAAAACGGGAGTTCTCGCTAAATAGAAAGAACTTCTATATTCTGATTATTTTTTATTTGAATCTTCATTCAAGGGAAGGAAACCGTGTAGCTGAAATAACTCATTCAGAACACCTTTTAAAAGATTACGTGGTACGATTGGGTCGAATAAGCCCTTATGGAATAAATACTCAGCCGTTTGTGAACCGTCAGGTACTGTCTTTTTCAATGTTTGTTCAATTACTCTTTTACCCGCAAACGCAATGTAGGCATTAGGTTCAGCAATAATGATATCTCCCAACATACCAAAACTTGCTGTAACTCCGCCAGTTGTAGGAGATGTAAGGATTGATACATAGAATAACTTTGTATTTGATTGATAATCATATAAAGCAGAAGATATTTTAGCCATTTGCATCAAGCTCAAACTCCCTTCTTGCATGCGTGCTCCTCCAGAAGCACACATAATAATGATAGGTAGAGATCGATTAGTAGCATACTCAATCAAACGGGTGATTTTCTCACCTACTACGGATCCCATACTACCTCCCATAAACTGAAAATCCATAACTCCCATTGCTATGGGAATACTATTTAGTTGACCTACACCCGTTTGAACAGCTTCAGTTAAACCCGTTTTTATTTTATAAAAAGAGATGCGATCTATATAAGGTTCCTCCTCTGAATGAAATTCAATGGGGTCCATAGAGACCATATCTTCGTCCATAGGCTCCCAAGTGCCAGGATCAATAAAGAGTTCGATTCTATCTGAACTATTCATTTTCAAATGATATCCGCAGTGTTCACAAATATTCATTTTTGAACTAAAAAATTTTTTATAATTTAATCCATAACAATTCTCGCATTGAACCCATAACTGTTTGTATTTTGTATTTATATCGAAATCATTAGATTTTTCTCTTATATTGAAAGAACTGCTACTAGTTTTGACACTAGGATTTCCACTTTCAATACTATTTGTACTTTCCGCACAAATGAAACTAGAAATGTAACTGTCGATACCACTGTAAATGTCACTATTAAGACTGATTTCAAAACGAAGATAACTGTCAATGCAACTATTAATATGATTATTCCAATTAGATTGAGTATCATACATGGAATAATCATAGTAGTAATTACTACTATTAGATCCACTATTCAAATAACTAGGAAAAAGAATCTCTAGTTCACTCAAAAAAGAGCTAGCATTGTCAAGATCGTCAATATCAAAAATATGATTGTCAATATCAAAATATACAGAATAAGTGTCACCATTACTATTTCTAACTAAAAAAGTATGATCAGAGATCAAACTCCAAATATTCCTGCTATCAAATAAATAATTTAGATAATGAATATTACTGAAACTATAACTGTCCCTACTAGGGATCTTTTTCTCCGCATCATTTAGAAGAGTTTCTTCACTTCCACTGGTATGTCCAAGAGCATCAAGACTATCCATTGATTTACTTAGTCCACACCTATGTTCTAACTTCTTGTTAGACAACATCGAATTGAACCAACATTTTTCCATAGATTCTTTCTGCCCCCTATTTTAGGAAAACCTAATACTAATAGATGAATAGTCATTCAATGAAGAAAAAATCATTTTACTATTTCTTTTTTCTTTCTCATCAGAATTCCAATGAAGCATATGATCCAATCATTAAGATTGTTAATGAAAAACGAGCGAGTCTTGAAAATAAAGGATTCTCCTTTTGAAGAATCTGGTGAATCATTTCAATATTATGATAGTGATTATAATAGAATCTTTTCCTTAAAAAAAAAGATAAAAGATATATAAAGACAGGTTTCTCTCATGTCAAACTTTCAATTCTCATCAAAAAGATACATAGTTGTTTCTTCCCATAAAGTAAAAAGGAATTCTCGTCTCGTAGAATATCGTGTCATATA